ACATAATGCATGAAAGGATCCTTAAACAACCATAGATTGGCCTGAAAGGCCTTAGCAAAAGCTTCTACAAGTACAAGATGTTCTAGTTTTCCATAGAAATAGATTCGTTCAAGAAGGGTTCCAGAAGACGTTGAACATAAATGAGAAGATTGGTTACGAAGAAAGACGAAGATGGATTCGTATTCACATAGATGAGAATTATATAGGACGAAAAAAAACCTTTGATTTCTTTTTGAAAAACAAGAACTGGCTTTATTTGGAGTATTCCAACTACGATACTCATGGAGAAAGAATCGTAATAAATGTAAAGAAGAAGCGTCTTTTACCCAGTAGCGCAGAGTTTGAATCAATATTTCCAGATGGGCTGGGTAGGGTATTAGTATCTCTAATACATAAATTAAATGTGAAAAATTGTCCTCTAAAAAAGGGAATATTGAATGAATTGATCGTAAATTATGAGATTTAATTCCTTTCCTTTCTAGCGAAGATAATAATCGGAGATAAAACGGAATTTCTACAATGACTGCAAATCCTTCTGATATCATTTGAAAATAAAAATTCTTGTTGCGTCCAAAAAGAATATTTTGATTAAAATCATTAGCAAAAAGAATCAAATGCTTCTGTTCATACTGATACATTCGCTCAATTGCACGTTTCACAATTAGTAAGCTGAATTTATTATAACCTGCATTTTCAAAAAAAAAAGATCTATTTCTATTTAAACCATGATCATGCGCAAGTGCATAAATATACTCCTGAAAGATAAGTGGATATAAGAAGTAGTGTTGTTGAGATCTATTTAGCTTCAAATATCTTTGGAATTCCTCCATTTGAAATTATAGTTGAACTAAAGGTATAGGATTTTGGGGGTTATCAATGAAACATAGTGCGATACAGTCAAAACGAGGTATTCTAGTAATAAACGAATAGATACCTCGGATACAAGTAAACTTATCAACGGATTCTCTATCCTCTCTTTTCCATTTAAACGAATAATTTATGTTCGTATAGAATAACAAAATACTTAGAAATCCTTTATTTTTTCAACCTAATCGCTCTTTTGATTTTGGAATTTTTTTATCAATATACTGTTTCTTCTATACACATAATGGAAAATGTCAATAGTTAGGATTCATTAAAAAATAAAGAATCCGTTCATGGGATAATCTCTTCCCGTATCAGGCACTAATACATTTTTAACGTCTAATTAGATCGGGTAATCGTTCAAATTAAGAACAGAAGCTCGTTGCTTTTTTCCCTATAATCAATAAATTGAAACCATTAGGGCTCTATCTCTATCCATTTATTCATCCGACCCAACTTGAAATTGAATTCTTTTTGTTCCGTTTCAAAAAAGAACACAAGGGTTTGTACCGATTCGGAAAGAATGAAATATTCCTCAGAAATCTTCGTTGATCCGACATGCTATTTTTTCCATTCATTCCCTTTCAGGATCAGTCGTGGTCTTCCAAACTTTACCGATGGTATGGACGAATCCCTCGCTTCATCCAAATGTGTAAAAGATCCTAGCCGCACTTAAAAGCCGAGTACTCTACCGTTGAGTTAGCAACCCGAATAGAAAAAGTTTATGTAGATACAATAAAAAAAAGAAAAAGATAGATAAATGTCAAAATTTATAGACCACCTCTTAGTTCTCATGTTATCGACTTTTCAATCAAACCCCTATTCTTATTATATCTTAGTTCAAACTATATTCTATTAAAGAGAATCCAAGGAATCCCATCGTTTGAATAATATAAGGTTTTAAGGTAAAAATCAAACCTCTCGGACAGAAAGAAATTTATCTACTTATCACGATGAATTATATTTGTTCGATACACTGTTGTCAATATAAATGTTGAGAAAAGAATACAATGGAAAACAAAATAAATTACATTTATTTCAATACTATTAAAAAAGGGCTTGTGTTGGATTGGCACTATATAGCTGAAAAAAGTTTAGATAAAGGAATAAAGAAGTAACAAGTAGAAAAAAAAAATATCAGATTTATATTGATTTATTTTATTCAATCAATAATAAATAACTAGAATAAAAAAAGGAGGATTCCTTGGTTATTACTTATTAGTAGAGTTCCAACGAAAACCGACCAATTGAAGGAACTCCCATAATTTTATATTTCTAGGATCAAGCAACTCGGGTTTTATCGTTCTAGAACATGAGATTTTATAGAAGCAATGAAAAATAGATATGAGTATAATCCAAAAAGGAAAAAAATATATATATATAAATATATATAAATACAAAAATTTATAATTTTATATAAGAATTACTTTTCTTTATTTCCTTAATTAAATTTTGTTTGATTAGGAACAAGCTACTTAAAAACCTCCGCCTTTTTTAAAAGATCCCGAACAGTTCCTGTGGGCTGAGCGCCCTTTTCAAGGAAATATAGAATAGCAGGAACGTTTAAATAACTTTGATTCTTTATCGGATCATAAAAACCTACGTTCCGAAGATCTCTTCCTTCTCTTCGGGATCGAACATCAATTGCAACGATTCGATAGACGGCTCATTGGGATAGATCTAAGTAAATGAACAAGACCCCCCCTAGAAACGTATAGGAAGTTTTCTCCTCGTACGGCTCGATAAAAAAATGATTTGGAGTTTTGTCTATGTATAGAATTATAATTAATGGCAAAGAAATTGACAAAATAAATTATAATGGGATTTAACTCATTTTTTTCTTCCCCCTTCCTTAAAAAAAATCATTTGTACCCATAACTCAAGTTGGATAATTGTCAAATAGCTTAAAAGAAAAAAATATTTAGGCAATTTATTTAATTTTTTGAATGGTCTTTAACCCCCTCTTGTTTGTCTCATTTAATCTTTATTATATTATACAGTTATTGAGACAATTTAAAAAACGGCGTTTCCTTGTTCTGGGATCCTTTTTTCTTTGTTTTAAATCAGTGGGTTTAGACATTACTTCGGTGCTTCTTAATCCTTACAAAATGGCAGCAACATACCCCTTTTGTGATTTCTTTCTATCAAAGAATCATATAAACGCTCGATTCCCGCGCGATACACTTTGAATCGAAAGACTTTTCTCAATTCCAACAAATTTTACTTTTGAATTAAAAACTTGACTGAATCGGATCCTTTCGATTTATATATTGATATACTTACGAAGTTGTTCCAACCTATTCATTGGTATTAACCCTAGATTCTTGCCCCCTGAAAGATGAATCCATAGCTTCTACCCGAGCTCCATCATGTACTACATTTTTCATTCCAACCTAACAAAAATAAGGATTCTAGTGAAAACAGAACAGATGTCGGGTCAAGAGCACCTTCATTCATAGAAAAGATGGCGGATGTAAGAATAAAAATCCACACCGGATCGTGTCCTTCAAGTCGCACGTTGCTTTCTACCACAGCGTTTCAAACGAAGTTTTACCATAACAAAACATTCCTCTAATTTGGAACCCATATGGAATTGATTCAATTATGGAATCATGAATAGTCATTGGTTCCGTCGATACATAAACATTTTAATCTATACCCTTTTTTCTTCTATACAAAGATGGTAAAAATTTTTTTGAAGCAATCTTAGCAAGACCCCACCTATTATTGTATGTTATTGTATGAATGCAACACTTTACTTTTTATTAAAACAACTAATAGAAATATAGAAAGAATACGAATATGAATAAATGAATTATTTTTTACTCTACATCTTAAAGTGACTCAATATGGCCCATTTCCTACTTTTTTGAATACCAAAGATTCAACTCAAAAGCAATCATTAAAATTTTTTATAATCGAAAAAGTTTACTATTTCGATATCATTATTTGAATAAAGTTTTACAGTAAAGACTAAAAACTTGATTATCATAAAAAAATATCTTTTCTTTTCGAATTGAACCATCAACCATTTAAAGCAGATAAGTGAATTGAACAAAAACCCCATTTTTGTGTGAGATAGATAAAAAAGACCGATCTAAGAGAAGATTTAGGTACTTGTCGTTTCAATTTGAATTTTATTAATAAGATAAGATGAACAAATAGGGGTTTTTCATACCTATCAGATATACTGAACTACAGTCTTTATTATGGATCTGTTACATATGTAACTTGATTCATTGTTAATGAGATTCAGACATACACAGATATACATATATTTAAATGAAGACCTCCTGTTACTGTTACTAATTAAGAACTATCTACCCCACGACTCTCTGGGAATGCTGAATCAGAACAAAAAAAAGGATCCCCTTTGGGGAAAGGATACTCTCTAGGGACAAAAACAAACAAGTCCAGATTGGGCGCTTGCTCGTAATTTTTTAGTTTACCCAAACCCAGTCTTGTCTTAAGAGACTTAATCCCATTAATTGAATGTAATAACCTTCCTCTTGTTTAGAATAAAAAGATCCTAATAATTTTTGGCTACCCCATTTAAGTTTAATTTGAATGGATAAAGAATAAGATATAGGAAAGAAAAGAAGGGCTCTTTCTTATTGTGATTCAAAATAAAATGTATCGTTGAAAATTCAAAAAGATATGATGAGACGTAAGGTTTTTCTTCAAATTAAGTAGCTAAACCCCTTCAATATGAAGGGAATGAACATATGATGAAAAATCCGACATACTTTATTTTATTTTTTAATTAGTTGAATTCAACTAGGGTGTGACCTATGTTACCATCATATCTTGATCACAAACAAATATATTTAGTACTATCTGTATGTTGTGAAAAACAAAGATATGATTCATAAAAGAAGCATTATAAATTATAAAAGAAACAAGAATGACATTATATCCAATATTAGGCATTTAAACATAACGTTATTTTCAAAAGATACTTTTACTCTGATACAATGTATATACCTGGGACGAAAGGATTCGAACCTCCGAATACCGGGACCAAAACCCGTTGCCTTACCACTTGGCCACGCCCCATCTATATTTCCATTATCCATTATACACTAATAAAGAATAATATTAGTATTGGGTCTTGGTCAATTCCAGGACAATTTTAT